TCACATCTTTGTTGAAAGAATTTTTTTTGTAATTCCTTACATAAGGATTCAGAAAATACCGGATCTCCGCCTACACAAGCAAATTGTTGATAAAACTCCAAAATGGCATTTTCTTTTGACCCAATTTTTTTTTTCTCTTTATCATTCAGGAAAGACAAGAAAATCTCAGGATAGCAAACATTCTCTAGAATTTCTCTTAGATTCGAACCCATAGCTGATGATAGAACTAGAATAGATATTTTCTGTTTCCTACTCACACGAGCCCATATCCTTGCTTTTCGATCAATCTCTAATTCTAATCTTCCTCCCCAATCTGATATTATGGTCCCGGTATAGACCGAAATTCCGTTATGGTCCAATTCTGACCGGTAATAGATACCGGGACTTTGCAATATTTGATTGATCACAATTCTGTATATTCCATTTACTATAGAAGTTCCCAGGGAATTCATTAAAGGAATGTTTCCAATAAAAAGAGTTTGTTCTTGCATATCCCTACTGGTTTTCCAAATTAATCCCGCGGATACATATAATTCAGAAGAATATGTGAGTGATTCATATACAGCATCTCTTTCTTTTATCAAAGGTTCTACCAATTGATATGTTTCCACAAATAATTGAAATTCAATTTCTTGATCTGTATCCTCAATTTTTGGAAACTTATAAAGTTCTTCTGTTAAGCCCTGATCAATGAATCTACAAAATCCTTCAAATTGTATCTGATTAAACCCAGGTATTGTAGACATTCCCTCATTTCCATCCCCGAGCATTTTGAATTTCCCTTTTCTCAAAAAATTCCATTATTGACCCATTCTTCATCAAATCATATGGATTGATTTAGCAATGATGGAATTTCTATTTTGTTTACTGAATCACATGAAATTTTACTCACCCCGTATATGGAATGTATGAAATGCATATGAACGGAGGAATAAAGACAATTTTATATTCAAATTGGAATTTGGAACAGATAGAAAATCGAAAGGAATTAATAAATGCCACTTAGGCTTATGGAGTTTTGGATAGAATATCAAAAAAAAAGTGATTCCATTTCTACCATTTCCATTTCTACCATTATTATGATATTACATACTCTAATCCGATTGGGTACCAGAAAAAGAAATGGATTCGGATTTCATCTGTTCGATGATATAAAGACATTATAATCATCAAAAATATAGAGTTGATATTTTTTTAGCACTTAACTTTTTCATGGATTCTATTGTTCAACAACTGATTCGCATAAAAGAGAGATACTTTTTTTTTACCTTTTTTTTATTTTTTTAGTAGAATACGATTGAAGGGCGTAACATAGTAATAAAGTTTGTATTTATTAACCATGTGTAGATAGCTATCTATGTTTCCTCCTTTATTTAAGTTCTATTCGGGACAGCGCGTGCTATGCTATATCAAAATTTCCATTTTCTATTCCATCTATTGAATGAAAAATTGAAGCACTACAATTTCCTAATAATTCTCTATAGTCATCATATATAGATATGATATCCAATTAGATATTTGTATAACAATTTATGTTCTGGGGTTTACATATACTTCTATTTGCTGTTATAATGGAAATTGGAAAGGATTTTTTTTTATGGAAAAGAATCAATACTGATTAGTTATGTATCAATTTGGATTTTCTTATATAATTCGAATTAGGATTAAGAAAAGACAATTTTGGATTCAAATCCAAGAATCGTTCATGAATTTACAGTCCCATTTAATAGTTAATGGTTCCAATTTGTCCTAAATTTTGGCTTTTGGGACTGAAAAACCACATTTGGTTTTTCAATTTTTCAATATCAATATAAAAAAGAGAGGGAAAATCTTTAGATATTTCGTTTTTGAGATACTATACATACAACCGAAGGGATGGATCCAATCCAAAAAACGAAGGATTTTTTTCTTTTCGGGCAGGGGTTAAATTTAAGAAAACGGGATTCAAGATGCAAGTCCAATAAAAAAAGAAGTTTCGGAATCCACCACTCGACGCAAACAAAGGGAGACTTTTTTCATCTATTTTGTAGGGTATCATACATTTTGGCGGCATGGCCGAGCGGTAAGGCGGGGGACTGCAAATCCTTTTTCCCCAGTTCAAATCCGGGTGTCGCCTGATCAAGAAAAAACTCGAAATCTCTTATTTCGTTTTGCTGATATAACTCGCTGAATTTTTCCCCAGCAGAAGCAAACAAAGTAAAAGGACTCTTGAGACTTGCTTGCTTGGTTCGAAACATCTGGAAGTTTGGCTCTCGAAAGCTAAAGTGCTCTAAATCCTTGCCTCTAGGATTCAAGGACAGATGAGTGGTGGAAGGGCTCTCATATAAAGATTTATTGATTCCCTTCCACTACTAATGTAGTGTTTAATTACCGGGTCCTGAATTAGATTGGATAGCCCCACGGAAAATCGAATTAGTGGTTGTGGAAAGGGCTGAAGATACTTTCTATAGAGACTCAGGAGAGTCTCTAAGTCCTCGGTATCCAATAACAATTCGATGGA